AGTAAGGTTAAATTTAATAAAGATGAATAAAAAGGCTTATATAAACAGTATGCTATAAATATTCCAAACAAAGATATACTGACTGAAAAAGTTGCATTTCTAAAAAATTCATACCAATCTACAAAATTTTGTGAATTTTTATGCAAAAGGTTTATCGACGGCGTTAATAATTTTGATAATATATCAAAGTATATTCCTTCTTGATTGAAAGGAATTCCTATGGCTCCAATAAACAAAGTAAATAAAAGCAATACAAGCATAGGAAATATAATAGTATTGTCTGATTCATGGGGATAATAGAAAGTTCTTGTATTAAGTCCAAAATTTTCAACAGTAATAAAAGTTTTATTTCTTACATTATTACCAATTTTATATGTTTTCTTGCAAAAAAAAGAAGCTCTTTTCGTATTATTCATTGTTAATAATGGTACTAACCCAAAATTTCTATTAATTTTTTTTTCTTCTTCTTTACCCCATAAAGAGATTGAATAGAAGGAGCTACTTTTTTTTCCACTATAATTTATAAAATAAGTATTTAAATGTCCTTCAAAAGTAAGTAAATAAATCCGAAACATATAAAATGCGGTTAATCCCGCTGTTGAACAAGCTATTATTGCAAAAATTGGCGAAAACAACAAACTATCATTAATAATTTCATCTTTAGACCAAAAACAAGCAAGGGGGGGAATACCACAAAGAGAAAGTGTTCCTACTAAAAAGGCAGTTTTTGTAATCGGCACATGTTTTGTCAAACCACCCATAAGAATCATATTCTGACTTTTATCGGGAGAATATCCAACTATAGCTTCCATTGAATGAATAATGGATCCAGATCCTAAAAACAACAAAGCTTTCGAATAAGCATGAGTAATCAAATGAAATAAAGCGGATCGATAAGATCCCATACCTAGAGCTAACATCATATAACCCAGTTGAGACATTGTAGAATAGGCTAAACCTCTCTTAATGTCTTTTTGAGCAAGAGCTAAAGTGGCTCCTAAGAGTACTGTTATTATACCTATCAAAGATATTATATACATTATAGAAGGAATAACTATAAAAAGAGGAAGAAGACGAGCTACAAGAAAAATTCCCGCCGCTACCATAGTAGCAGCATGTATAAGAGCGGAAATAGGAGTAGGGCCCTCCATGGCATCAGGTAACCATACATGAAGAGGAAATTGTGCGGATTTCGCAATAGGACCCACAAATAATAGAAATGCACACAAAGTAAGGAATAAGAGATTTACTCTATTATTTAAAATTAAATTTTTGAATATTTCGAACAAATCCTGAAATTCAAAACTGCCAGTTATCCAATAAAGACCTAAAATTCCTAATAATAAACCAAAATCCCCTACACGATTTGTTACAAAAGCTTTTTGACAAGCATTCGCTGCAATAGGTCGTGTGAACCAAAAACCTATTAATAAATAGGAACACATTCCAACTAATTCCCAAAAAAAATAAACTTGTATCAAATTAGAACTAGTAACTAATCCTAACATTGAAGTATTAAAAAAACCCATATAAGTAAAAAACCTCAGATATCCTTGATCATGAGACATATAATTGTCACTATAAATCAGAACCAAAATTCCAACAGTTGTAATTAATATTGACATAATAGAAGTAAGTGGATCAATAAAATAACCGAACTCAAAGGAAAATTCATTATTTATGGTCCAAGACCATACATTTTGATGAATGCAACTTAGAAAAATTTGTTGAATAGATAGATAGAGTGAAAAGATCATAACTATACTTAACAAAAAAATACTCAGAAAAGTCCACATACGTCGAAGGTTTTTTGTTGCTGTTGGAAAAAGTAGAAGTCCAACTCCTAGTAAAATAGGTACTGGAAGTGGAATGAAAGGGATGATCCATGAATATTGATATGTATGTTCCATAAAATAAAAAACCCTTTTTATTTTATTCTTAAATTTATTATTTCTTATTCACTGGTTTGTATATATATATATTTTTTTTTTCAAAGGGAATAATAAAAAAGCACGTGATTACAAACCTAAATATAAATTTTTTAGAAGTAGTATAATCCTTCATAAATCTTTGAAAATAAATAAATATATATTCAAATCCAAAAATTATAAGTGATTCAATAATATTACTAAATTACTGTCAAAAAATTTATTTGTCTTTTTTTTTTATTACTACTAAATAAAATTGTGATTTTATGCATATACAAAAAAAGTGAATTATAATTCCGTATTACAATAATTTATATACATATATTAAGAATAGAACAAAGATTTACACGAAAAAAAAAAATACTTAATATTAATTATATAATAAAAAAACTTTATCTAAAAAAAATCTAAAAAAAAAAAAAGTTATTTTAGTTTGATTATTTATAATTTTTAAGGAATGAATTTTAATTATGAAATTTAGTGATTGTTTTCCAGTACACTAAGTGAACTTTTTTTTCAAGAAAGATTATTCTAATCAATATTTTTTTTAGATATGAAGTGAAGAAATTACATAATTTTTTTTGATAATATAATCTATCAGTATAGATTAATTAAATGAGCACTCTCGTACGGATTTAAAAGTTAAATAAAAAAATTTTTGAATAACCAAATTTTATAAAAAAACAAGTAAAAAACAGTTGGGTTTTAAACTTTTGAATGTCTTTTTTGTTTTGAAAATAATATATAATAAAATTTGAAAGAAAATAATCACTCAATATGTAGTACGAAAGAATAGAATAATAAATGTCTTTGACATCCAATTATACCACTGAAAAAAGTTTTTTTTTTCATTTTTTAATGGCAGTTCCAAAAAAACGTACTTCTATCTCGAAAAAGCGTATTCGTAAAAAATTTTGGAAAAGGAAGGGAGATTGGACATCGTTGAAAGCTTTTTCGTTAGGGAAATCACTTTCTACAGGTAATTCAAAAAGTTTTTTTGTACAACAAAATAAATAAAAAACACTAGAATAATTAGAATTAGCCTAACTTAAAAACAAATTTTTTAGAATACATTTAAAAAACGCAAATAGGAACCAAAGTAGGAAAAAAATATATAGATAAAAAATAAAGGTTCACATTTTTTTTTCCAATTCCAATAAAGGGATTCTTATTTTCCCCATCACTACCTTGAATGCAATAATAAAAAAAGATCTTGTATTTCCTCTTAACGAGGAAATACAAGATCTTTAAGCAAAATTAATAGGTTCTTGAAATTAATTTAAGTTAAAAAATTTTAACTTTATACCTTTAGGAATTATTAATTCTCTGAATTATTATATTCTTTACTTTGAATAAAAGTTATAAAAGCATCTATCCACAATTTAAGTGAATATTAGATAATAATAATAAATAATATATTATATTATTTTTAAGTGATCAAAAAATCTTATGTTTGTACTGTATTTGTTTGTACAATATAAAAAGATGCATAAAAATATCTATTTTGAGAATTATTTTTTTCTCTTGAGAAATTAGGCAAATTTTATTTAAAATTTCTAAGGATTTTGGAGAAGTTTTAATTTTTAGAAAAAGCATTTTTTTAATGGAACTGATAAACTGAATTTATCATTTTTTTTCATTTATATGAAAAAAATGATAAAGAGCTTTTAGAGTTTTGTCTTTGGGTTGAAGTCCCAACTACTTTAATTTAGTTAAATTTTTCATTGTATTCTATAAAAAATGCTAAAGTACAAAAAGTGAATTAAAATTATTTTAAATAACTCAGATAAAAAAAAGATCTTAATTGAATTAAAACCCCAAAAACCCTTTTTTTATTCATGAAATCAATTGTAAATTTCATTGAATTGGCTTCTTTATTTAAATTGAAATCTCGACGATTGAATAAAAACTTGTTAGTATTGTTTTGAATAAGTTGCCGCTATGGTGAAATTGGTAGACACGCTGCTCTTAGGAAGCAGTGCTAGAGCATCTCGGTTCGAGTCCGAGTAGCGGCATAAGATCTTATAAAATATATATTATAAGTTTTATAATAAAAGTAATACCCGACTTTTTTTTCTAAAATCGAGTAAAACACAGTATTAATTTATTAATTTTTAACAAATTTTTTATGATTTTTTCAATTTTAGAGCATATATTAACTCATATATCTTTTTCGGTCGTTTCAATTGTACTGACAATTTATTTGTTAACTTTATTAGTTAATTTAGATGAAATGATAGGATTTTTTGATTCATCAGATAAAGGAATCGTAATTACGTTTTTTGGTATAACAGGATTATTATTCACTCGTTGGATTTATTCAGGACATTTTCCATTAAGTAATTTATATGAATCATTAATTTTTCTTTCATGGGCTTTTTCAATTATTCATATCGTTTCCTATTTTAATAAAAAAAAAAAAAATAACTTAAACGCAATAACTGCGCCAAGTGCTATTTTTATTCAGGGTTTTGCTACTTCAGGTCTTTTAAACAAAATGCCTCAGTCTGCAATATTAGTACCAGCTCTCCAGTCCCAGTGGTTAATGATGCACGTAAGTATGATGATATTAGGCTATGGCGCTCTGTTATGCGGATCATTATTATCAATTGCTCTTCTAGTCATTACATTTCGCAAAGTCGGACCTACTTTTTGGAAAAAGAATAAAAAAAAAATTTTTTTATTAAATGAATTATTTTCTTTTGATGTACTTTACTACATAAACAAAAGAAATTCTATTTTACTACAACAAAACATTAATTTTAGTTTTTCTAGAAATTATTATAGGTATCAATTGATTGAACAATTAGATTATTGGAGTTTTCGTATTATTAGTCTTGGATTTATCTTTTTAACCGTCGGCATTCTTTCAGGAGCTGTATGGGCTAATGAGACATGGGGTTCATATTGGAATTGGGATCCAAAAGAAACTTGGGCATTTATTACTTGGACGATATTCGCAATTTATTTACATATTAAAACAAATAGGAATGGTAGGGGTATAAATTCTGCAATTGTGGCTTCGATAGGCTTTCTTTTAATTTGGATATGCTATTTTGGCGTCAATCTTTTAGGAATAGGTTTACATAGTTATGGTTCATTTACATCGAATTAAATAAAACATTAACCAAAAAATAAAGGAATCCAAATAAAACAGAATAGCATCTATATATAACTTCATATAAGTTAAGAAATATAATTTAGTAGTAAATCATCAAGAACCTTTTGAATCAAGTAGTACAATGATTCAAAAGGTTCTCACAATACAAAGACCAAAGACTTCTGATTACAATTCAATTTAATGCTTTTTTTTTTTTTTCCTTAAAACTACCCATAAAAATAATTAGATAAAATGGATTCGACCTTGTCACTTGCTAATGAGAGCACAAAATCGGGATAAATCCCAATACCAATTATGGGTAGAAGAATAGAGATTGAAAGAAATAACTCTCGGGGTCCAGAATCAAAAAAAGAAAAGTTTTTTATATTAATTAACTTGTATCCATAGAACATTTGGCGTGACATAGATAATAAATATATAGGAGTTAATATCATTCCAATTGACATTACAAAAATAATTAAAATTTTTGAAATTAAGAAATATTTTTGACTGGTAATTATTCCAAAAAAAACTATTAATTCTGCAACAAAACCACTCATGCCCGGTAATGCAAGGGAAGCCATCGATAAGATAGTGAACATTGTAAATATCTTTGGAATGGAGATAGCCATTCCACCCATTTCATCAAGATAAACAAGCCGAATTCTATCATAACTCGTTCCTGCCAAGAAAAAAAGTGCAGCGCCAATAAATCCATGAGAGATTATTTGTAAAATAGCTCCATTAAGTCCAGGATCCGTTAAAGAACCAATACCTATAATTATAAAACCCATATGAGATACAGAAGAATAGGCTATTCTCTTTTTTAAATTACGTTGACCGGGAGATGTTGAAGCTGCATAAATTATTTGGATTGTACCAACTACCATTAACCAAGGAGAAAACATAGAATGGGCGTGAGGTAATAATTCCATATTGATTCGAACCAACCCATATGCTCCCATTTTTAATAAGATTCCAGCGAGAAGCATACAGGTACTGTAATGTGCCTCGCCGTGGGTATCAGGTAACCAAGTATGTAAAGGTATAATCGGTGATTTGACGGCAAAAGCAAAAAGAAATCCAATATAAAATAGTATTTCGAGTGTGACAGGATAGGATTGATTAGCTAATAGTTCTAAATTTAATGTTGGCTCGTTCGAACCATATAAACTTATACCTAAAACTCCTATTAATAAAAAAATAGAACTTCCTGCAGTGTATAAAATAAATTTTGTAGCTGAATACAGACGTTTCTTTCCACCCCACATGGATAAAAGTAGATAAACGGGAATTAATTCTAATTCCCACATGATGAAAAAAAGTAAAATATCCCGAGAAGAAAATGATCCTATTTGACCGCTATACATTGCTAACATCAGGAAATGAAATAATCGGGAATCCCGAGTAACTGGAAAAGCCGCTAAAGTAGCTAAAGTAGTAATAAATCCCGTCAGTAAAATTGTTCCTATAGAAAGTCCATCTATTCCCAGTCTCCAGTAAAAATCAAAAAAATTGATCCATTTATAATCTTCGGACAGTTGAATTAAAGGATCGTCCATTTTAAAATTATAACAAAAAGCATAGGTCGTTAGAAGAAGTTCTAAGAGACAGATGCATATAGTATACCATTTATTAACTTTATTTCCCCTATGCGGGAGAAATAACATTAACGAACCGGCAGATATTGGAAAAATAACAATTATTGTTAACCAAGGAAAATCATTCGTGGTAAAGACAAGATACACCAGATCCAAAGAACGCGTACTCAAAAAAAATATATAAATAAAAAATATAATTTAACTTTTTTGAGTACGAGTACTTGTCAATAAAAAAAATAAAATGTATTCCAAATTTATTCAAATGAGGTTTTCGGTAACGTATCAATAAGCTAGACCCATGCTTCGAGTTGTTTCATGCCATAAATAAACTCGAACGCTCAAAAAATCCGTTGGACAGGCAGATTCACATCTCTTACAACCAACACAGTCCTCGGTTCTTGGAGCGGAAGCTATTTGCTTAGCTTTACATCCACCCCAAGGTATCATTTCTAATACGTCTGTAGGGCATGCTCGGACACATTGAGTACATCCTATACAGGTATCATAAATTTTTACTGAATGTGACATAGGATCTATAGTTTTTTGAATGTCATAAATTTTCAATCTAGTAAACTTCTAACTAAATGATATATTAAAATACTAGATGAAGCAATGATTTCCTTTAATAGAATTTTTGTAATGAATTCTGACTCAATTGATAAAAAAAAGGGACTAAAATACTTTGATTTCTTAGATTTTCACAAATATAATCTAGTAAGTCATAACCTATTATATATATATATTTAAATCTCTAAATTTTTTCTGTTACTTATTTAATAAGGTCGATTGGTTGATGCGAGTTGATTTTCTGTTACGATAAATTGAGGAGACTATAGCTAATCCAATAGCTGCTTCAGCAGCTGCAATTGCTATAACAAAAATGCAGAAAATATCCCCTTTTAGTTGGGAATTATCAAAAAAATAAGAAAATGTTACGAAATTCATATTAACTGCATTGAGTATAAGTTCAAGACACATAAGAGCCCTAACCATATTTCGACTCGTGATCAATCCATAAAGACCAATCAAAAATAAATAGGCACTCAAAACAAGTACATGTTCGAGTATCATTCAGCAACTCCTTATCAATTTTGATTCATTTCAATATGAATAATAAAAATAATTCACCAGATTCAATCAACTAGAATATAACAAAAAAGTACGAATAAAAACTATATTAGGGAAAAAATTTTCAAATATATATATAAAATATAAAAATTTATATTTAAAATCTGAAATAGTATTCAATCAAATTTAATTGAATGAACGGAAAAAAATATCATAACATACACAAAGTTTTCTTTGGTCTTTACTAATTAGAACGTTTTTTATTGACGAGCCACAGAAATTGCACCTATCAAAGCAACTAAAAGAATTATTGAAATGAGTTCAAATGGAAGAAAAAAATCTGTTGATAAATGAATTCCTATTTGTTGACTATTACTTATTAAATCTTGCTCTAAAATCTGGTTTAATCTTGTAGTCCAAATAACCCCGTACCATGACGTATCGAGAATAGTAGAAATTAATGAAAAAAGAATAGTTGTACAAACCAATGAAGTAATCCCATCCCCAACGGTCCACAGATTTAAATCTGTGGAATATTCTGAATCATTCATGAACATCACAGCAAATATGATTAAAACATTTATGGCCCCCACGTAAATAAGGAGTTGTGCAGCAGCTACAAAATGGGAATTTGATAAAATATACAAAAAAGATATACAAACAAGAACAAATCCTAAGGAAAAGGCTGAAAATATTGGGTTGGGAAGTAATACTACTCCCAGCCCTCCTACTATAAGACCGGATCCCAGAAAAACTAAAAGAAAATCATGTATTGGTCCAGGCAAATCCATTATATTATGAAAATAAGAAAAAAATAGAAATCCTTTTCATGACCTTATTAATTTAACCGGGGAATTTTTTTTTAATATGTTTTTAATTTGTTTCTAATAGAGTTAAATTAGAATCTAATGGATATCAATTGATGTAGATACAATTATTAGACAATTTCGCTTGTTTTATTCTAAAGTGTATTTTCAACCTATCTATTTGAAGAAAGTAATTACGAATATATTAAAAGAATGAGCCTTAAATACTTAATTATACTTAATATTATTATATAAATACAATACAAGTTTTTAATTAAATTCTTTATATTATTCGAACAATTTTGAATTATTTTTTTAATAAAATTGATGGGTTTACCCATTTTTTGTTTGAGGTGAATTCAAAATTGTTCGAATAGTGTAATCGTCAATTACTGACATTGGTAAACGACCCAAAGCTATTTGATTATAATTCAATTCGTGACGATCATAAGTTGAAAATTCATATTCTTCAGTCATTGACAAACAATTTGTTGGACAATACTCAACACAATTACCACAAAATATACAAATTCCAAAATCAATACTGTAATTAAGCAATCGTTTTTTTCGAATATTAGTTTCCAATTTCCAATCAACAACAGGCAGATCTATAGGACATACTCGAACACATACTTCACAAGCAATGCATTTATCAAATTCGAAATGGATTCGACCGCGGAAACGTTCCGATGTTATTAATTTTTCATAGGGGTATTGAATAGTTACAGGTAAACGATTTGTGTGGGATAAGGTAATCGTGAAACCTTGACCAATATACCTTGCAGCTCGTAGAGTTTGTTGACCATAATTCATAAACCCGGTTATCATAGGAAGCATATTGTAATTATCTATGAATAATTTTATCTTTGTTTCTTTCTCTTGTTTAAAACAAGTAATGAATATGTTGGCTTCATTTTAAATTTAGAGTGAAAAGAGTTGTAAAGAAGTTGTTAATAATAGATTACCAAGGGCAATCGGTAAAAGAAATTTCCATCCAAGATTTAATAGTTGATCCATTCTTAGCCTAGGTAAAGTCCATCTTGTTGCGATAGAAATGAACAAGAAAAAATAAGTTTTAGCTAATGTAATAAAGATCCCAATTGTTGTTCCAAAAATTTGATCCCTTTCAAATAGCTCCAGACTAGATATATACGGAATAGAAATATTCCAACCGCCTAAGTATAGAACTGTTAGAAATAATGAGGAAATTAATAGATTTAGATAAGAAGCAACGTAAAATAAACCAAATTTTATACCTGAATATTCAGTTTGATAACCTGCTATTAATTCTTCTTCCGCTTCTGGTAAATCAAATGGTAATCTCTCGCATTCTGCTAGGGAAGAAATTAGAAAAATGATAAAACCTATAGGTTGACGCCACAAATTCCATCCCCAAAACCCATATTTTGATTGTGCCTCAACTATATCAACTGTACTTAAACTGTTAGATAATCCTAGTCGGTGATAACATTACTATTCTCACCGCTATTACAAAACCGTACATGAGGTCTTCGCCTCATACGGCTCCTCGGGGGCCATAAATAAATCTAAGGACCAGATTTAGTATTATTTAGATCGATATGATGTGTTCTAACAATAGATTAAATATAAAAATATCTGGGGTCCCGAATTATACCAATGGAATTCTGTCTGCTCAAATTCTAAGAATAAAAAAAGCGCTTCGGAATTCATCTCATCCTTTACAAATTTTAATTTATATTTGTTGAGTAATAACTTAATCCTTTAATAAAATACTCCTTATAAAAAAATAGGTATTTTAGCCCATCGTGGTTTTAAATTACGAAAAAGAATTAGACATCCTATTAGTTTATTATTCATGACAGAAATTATATTTTATTTTCGAAATATATAAAAAACAAAAATATCCTTGTTTCATTCCTATTCTTCTTTCTTTTTTAGAAAAAAAAAGTTGGTGGCCTTAAAAAATAAAGGATTATTTCGTTTCTGATAGTCATTACATTTATCGGTGGATAGGAGCATACTCTGAATCGGAATCTTGGGGAATACTGGCTGATCATTTCTACTAATTTCAAGCCCCAATTAACCTTCTTTTTTTTTATCTTATTTTATGCATAAATATTCTTTTCAATTTGGTTAATCTCTATTACAAATTCTTTATGTATTTTGGTGTTTCTAACCATCCACTCATTTTTACCTAATTGCCGCTTACCTTGTAATATATGTATGTTAATCTATATAACTCATAGTGAAAACATAAGGTTGGTTAATATTTTTAACCCGCTTCAAGCCAGGATGACTAATCAACCAACCTTGGGGTAAATTTATTCTTACGCTTATGTTTATTTCCGTTTAACCTTTGTACCTAGGAAATGAGACTCAATTTTTATTTTTACTGCTAATTTGTGAGCAGTTTTTTTCACTCATATATAACTATCAAATTCCTTTTATTAAAATTAACCCGAAAAAGAAAAATATTCCGGTTTTTAACTTATTCGTCTAGAAGAAAGGGAATAGTAAAAATAAACGTTTATGTTTCAACGAATCGCACGTAGAGATATTGATAAAACACATAGAGTTAATGGTATTTCATAACTAATCGATTGGGCAGCAGCTCGCAGACCACCTAAAAAAGAATATTTATTATTTGAGCCATATCCTGACATAAGAAGTCCAATCGGAGCAATACTTGAGATGGCAATCCATAAAAAAATACCAATATTGAGATCCGCTAAAACAAGGTGATTGCTAAAGGGAATTACTGAATAACTTAGTAAAATTGAGATAACTGCTATAGATGGTCCAATACTAAATAAAGGAGTATTTCCTCTAGATGGACGAAGATCTTCTTTGAAAAGTAGTTTTGTTCCGTCGGCTAGAGCTTGAAGAATTCCCAATGGGCCGGCGTATTCAGGTCCAATACGTTGTTGTATCCCTGCAGATATTTCTCTTTCTAACCACACAATTACTAGTACACCTGTTATGATTCCCAATACAAGAGAAAGTATAGGGACAAATATCCATATAAGTCCATATACCTCTTTTAAAGATTCCAATCTAACAAAAGAATTTATAGTTTGTACTTCTGTTGCATAAATTATCATTTTAACGATCAACTTCTCCCATAATTATATCTATGCTACCGAGTATCGTCATAATATCAGCCAATTTCATTCTTTTAACTAGTTCAGGAAGAATTTGCAAATTAATAAAACCCGGTGGTCGGATTTTCCATCTCCAAGGAAAAGCACTTTGATCTCCTATGAGAAAAATTCCCAATTCCCCTTTTGGAGCTTCAACTCTTACATAAAGTTCTTGTTTTGATAATTCAAAAGTAGGAGAAGGTTTTTTACTAATGAATCGATATTCAAAATCATTCCATTCGGGATTCCTTTTTCTATCAAAGCCTCTGCCTTCTAAATTCTCATAGGGACCCCCCGGAAGTCCTTCCAGAGCCTGTTGAATAATTTTGATGGATTCTGTCATTTCGCTAAGTCGTACTAAATAACGAGCTAATGAATCTCCTTGTTTTTGCCACTGAATTTCCCATTCAAATTCATCGTAAGACTCATAACGATCAACTTTACGAAGATCCCATGGTATTCCAGATGCGCGTAGCATTGGTCCAGATAAACCCCAATTTATTGCTTCTTCCCCATCAATAATCCCAATTCCTTCAACCCGTTCTAAAAAAATAGGATTTCGTGTAATAAGTTTTTGATATTCAACAACCTCTGTTAAAAAATAATCACAAAAATCCAAGCATTTATCTATCCAACCATAAGGTAAATCAGCCGCTATTCCTCCAATACGAAAAAAATTATGCATCATTCTCATACCGGTGGCAGCTTCAAATAGATCATATACAAATTCTCGTTCTCTGAAAATATAGAAAAAGGGGGTCTGTGCACCAATATCTGCCATAAAAGGGCCGAGCCATAACAGATGAGAAGCTATACGACTCAATTCCAGCATAATAACTCTGATATAGCTGGCCCTTTTAGGAACTTGAATATTTCCTAATTGTTCTGGTCCATTTACTGTTATTGCTTCTGTAAACATAGTAGCTAAATAATCCCATCGAGTTACATAAGGTAAATATTGTATAATTGCTCGGTTTTCTGCAATTTTTTCCATTCCTCTGTGTAAATAACCCAATATAGGTTCACAGTCAACAACATCCTCACCATCTAGAGTAACAATTAAGCGAAGAACACCATGCATGGATGGGTGGTGAGGTCCCATATTGACTATCATAAGATCTTTTCCTGTAACTGGTCTCTTCATAAGTTTTTCCTTGATTCGTTCTGACATGAATTAGATTGCTGAAAAAGAAGTTTATCAAAAAATTAAAGATCTAAAAAATTAACTAATTCACAATTTTTGAATTTAACGAGTTTTTAATTCCCGAATATTCAACTGATTAATTAATTCTTTATAACGTACTCTATTTTTTTTTGACAAATAAGCCAGGAGTCGTTGACGTTTTCCCAGAATTTTTCGTAGACCCCTCTGAGATAAATAATCTTTTCTGTGCAATTCCAAATGTGAAGTAAGTCTTCGTATCTTATTAGTAAAACTGAATACTTGAAATTCAACAGATCCCTTGCTTTCGTCTTTTTTTTCTTGAAATGAAATGAATGCATTTTTTATCATAAAAAGAAATCCTTCCCTTTTTTATATGAATTGAAAGATATGAAATTTACTGATCAATAATAATAATGGTAGTTTTTTTTGTACAAGGATCTTAATTTAATTATCAACTTATTAATTCTTAATTTTATAAAAAAAAAAGTCTAAATTTATATCTAAAAAAGGAGGATTCTGTTAATTTATTTATGGATCTGCTCTAATTGGTATCTATGTCATTAATTAAATGAATCTCATTTATAAAGATTTAATTTAAATCCCTCAAATTTGTGCATAGAATTGTTTTCATATACCGTAACTTATATATTATATATAGTAAAAAGGATCTATCATTAATTAATTTTAAATTGCGTATACATATGTATTCTTATCATACTGAAATTATTTCCGTTAGTAGTATTAAACCAATAGCGATTCATACAAGCTAAATCTTCTAATTTAAAATTGGGCCAAAGAAAGGATTTTAATTTAATTAGGTTATTTTTATCCTTATCAAGATTTTTATTTTTATGCAAAACTGTGGTCAAGTTTTGAATATTCTTATCAAATCTTGAATTTCTATCCCTCGAATTTTTGTTTTTTAAGTTGAAACAAATTAGAATTCGAAATTCTCTACGTCGTTTAGGGGATAGAATATTTTCAGGGACAAATAAATCATAATTATTTTTTTTATCACTATAGCTTTTTTTTTTGTATCTTATACTTATTTTGTGTTTATTTTGATGAACCAATGAAATACCTATGGTTCTATATATAATAAGTTGTCCATCGTTTTTTACAGACAAACGAACAGGTTCAATAATAAATATTCCTTTTTTCATTAATTTTGCAAAAGTGAAATTCTTCTCAATCATTAGAATATCTAGGCTCAGCTCTCCTCTTTCAATAGAAGATATCACTATCTCGTTTGGATTTTTTAGTCTAACCAAGAAAGAGTATAGTTTTATATTATTGATAAATTTTTGATTACAAAAACAATTCCATCGCAATTGAAAACGCGAATACCTTGTGAGAAATAAATCAAGTTGCGTTTCGGTATTGCTTTTGTATTGTTTTTTATTTTTACGTTTTTTTAGCTTCGCTTCTGCATAATTTTCTTCAATATTTTTTTCTTTATCTGATTCAAGCTCTCCTTGATCTGCCAATTCTTTTTCTTCTTTATTTAGATTAAAAAAGTTAAGGGATTTTGTTTCGTTTGATGGTATAAAACCTTTTTTCTTTAGAGTGATCTTTTTATTAACATTTTTTTTTTCATTAAAATTTAAAAGAAGTAATTTAATTGGTATGACCCACGGTTTCATTTTATATGTACTAGAAAAAAATAAAAATTCTGGAAAGAAAAAAAATTCAAAATTTGTTATATTATGATTTAGTATTTCTTCATTCATTCCCATCCAATCAAAAAAGTTTATTTTTTGATTGACAAGACCCGTCTTAGCCATTTTATCAATTATTTGATAATTCTGAACTTTATTCTTAATATATTTTTTTTTACTCATGGTATCAACCCAGGGCTCAATATTTACTTTTTTTCTAAACCAAAAGTTGAGAATTCTCCAATCCAAATATTTTCTATGCCGAATTTCCCTTATACCCCAAATTTTATATTTTTCTAGAAAACAAGAGACTAAACAATTTTCTAGAGCAATGTCTATAGACATGTCAAAAAATTTTTCTGTAGAATGAATATATTTGTAGCAAAAAAGATTATATATAGAATCTTTTTTTAAATTATGTTTTGGATTTAATAACGAGTCGGCCTCAAAAAAATTTTGTTTTTTGTAATTATAAAAAAATTTTTTTTCATATGAATCCTCTTTGGTTAAACTTGCATTTATAACTATAGAAGAGTCTTGATTTATTTTGTTTTTCCATTTTTGGGTTACTAATCTAGCCCATGCAATCTGAGGTAAATTGTATTGAGAATTACTTCGTAACCAATTTTTCCATTGATTTACTTCGGAATTTAAAAAGGTTTTATCTTTCAATTCATAATGAAAGATTCCTTGTTCTTGAAAAAAATCCTTTATTTTATTCTTAACAAAAAAGGATGTTATGCATATGTTATATTCAAGAACAGCCTTTAATTTAGAAAAGTTACTAACTTGAATTTGGGATAATTTGTAAAATACATATGCTTGTGATAAAGAGCATAGATCATAATTAAAAAAATTTTTTTTTGATATTAAATTTTTTATAGTCGAAATAAAATAAATGGTATTTTTTTTTTTATTAATTTTTTCTCCATTTTCTTCATTCTTGTAAATATATTTATCAAGAATTGTTTTTGTTGATTCAAAAAAAAGTTGTGTAGTAATTCTTGGAATATTAATGATACCTAGAAAAATAGCTAGAGACTTTTGTTCAATGCAAAATTTTATAAAAAAAACAGATTTACGAATTAATCGGGTATTTTTTCTTTTTAATGTCTGCCAACTTTGTTTTGATGACTCAATTATTTTAGAATCATAACGCGGTTTGTTACAACTATTAGTTAGGTTTTCTTTTTCTTTTGAAATTTCTTCTGTTTGATTTCTGATTGTCTTTATTCTATCAATCAAATTTTTTATTTTGTTTTCGCTGAGTGAAGAATTTGTCCACTCCTTGGATTTTTTTTTTACAGATAGTTCATGAATCATCTGATTACTCATTATTGAATATTTTTTAATTTCATTTAATTCATATATTTCTCTCAGGCCAACTAATGGAATTTTATTTCGTTTTGAAGGATTTTTTACTTTTCCTTTTATAAAAAAAAAATTTTTAATAATCCAGTTTTTAATTTCTTTTTCGACTTTTAGGAAAATTGTTGCTCTTTCTTTGAAAATCCTTAAAACCATAAAAGACTTAGTTTTGGATTTTTTGATTCTTTTTTTTAATTCTTTATAAATAGGTTCAAAAAAAGAAGGCTTTTTTTTGGCAGAACCAAATGGTAGTTCAGTTCCCATTCCCCAAACTGTTAAAAAAAAATCATCATTTTTGTCTTTTGTTTTTTTTAGTCGAGCCTTCGTAGATGATTGAAATTTAGATTTATGCCAAGGTTTAAGATAAAAAGGAAATATAATTTTTATCTGAATACCATCCATTAACCAGTTTCTTGGAAATTCTGTTTCGGATAGTGGAACCCCATTATAAGTACATTTAACATGCATTTCACGTTTCCAATCCTTTAAATCCTCAGACCATTCGGGAATTTGAAATAATAACAGACGGATGCTATTTTTAATTATTATCAATAAAGGTAATATAATATATTTTCTAAGAATAGATTGAGTTACTAAGAAAGAACCTCTTATTATTTGAGCAAATAGTAAGCTATCCCAAGTTTCTTCAATTTCTATCTGTTTTTTTTCTTCTGTTTCTATTTCTGATTCTGATTGTTCTTTTTTATCAAAAAAATTGTTTTTTAGCCCCCATATATCAAAAAAAAAAAAAAATTTATCTATTCTATCAAAAAAAAGGGGGGAATGTACTTTTGCTTGAAAACATTCCCAAATAACAGCTTTACGCCTTTGGGAACGCATGGATCCTATAATTATCTCTCGATGAAAATCAGCTTCTTGTGAATAATGCATCAAAGTAATTTCATCTTTTTGATCATAATTTTTATTATTTTTGAAATTAGTATAAATATCGTTATACGGCTCTTTTTCAGTAAAAACCACTAAAGGTTTTGCTTTTCTTGAACGAATTCCAGGATCCGTTGGTACACTTTCTTCAGTTTCGCCTTCCAATTCTTCCAACTCACTTGTTAATTTGTATGACCATCGAGGAACTTTTTTTTTGATTTCATGGAAATCAATAAAATTTTTTATAAGAATTTGATCATTGTTATCAGTTATAACGACATCAAATAAAAATTTGAAAATTTTTATTTCTTCTTCTGAATTAATTTTTTCTTCTTGGGGTTCTGAAAAAAAAAACTTTTTTTTCTCTATTGACAAAGATTTTCTATTAAATTTTTCTATTGTTTGCTCAAATTTGTGGGAATTAATCTTCAAAAGTATACCATGAATCTTGTTTATCCAAGATCCTCCTATATTATTTTTTATATAGCTTTCGGTTATGATTTGCAATGGAGGTAATTTTTTGATTCTTCCGCGAGAGATCCCATGCAAAAATGGATCATAAATTTTAGGTAAATATTCTTTTTTAGTTTCGTTATGACAAAATCGAGTCGTTTTTTCCAGTATATTTTCAACAGACCATCCCTTATCTAAAGCTTCAATTCGATTTAAAAATTCGTTTTTTAAGTTTTCCTTTTTTTCTTCATTGATCAAACTCCAACAAGTAGAAACTTGATCAGAGGGTGCTTTTTCTCTTGTAAATGAAGGTATCTTTTTTTGGATCATTTCAAAAAAAGTGGAA